TCATTTCGGTTCTGTGTGGCTTTTATTCTTTCCAGTCTTGATAATAATGATATTTTTGGGCTGCAAGATTAATCGCGCAATTTTGGATTCGGGCCCTTTTATTTATGATTCTTTTATTTATTTATGATTATTCATGGTTATTCCTCATGGAATTACTTAATTAATGACAAAACTAAAAGATTAATAATATATTATGTTGAATACTTGGCTTTATAATGCAATTACATGTAATTGCATTATAAAGCTTTATAAATAAGGCGGGCAATGACTGACTTGCCCTTCTGGTCTAGAGCAAGCATTAAAGGGCTGAAACGATCATAAACTAAACGTCTACCAAAAAAATATTTTCAAGCAAAAGAGAAACTGAACAAGATGGTAGTGCTTTTTTTCAGTGGCGTTAAAAATAGAGTTTTTTTTATTAGTTTTAGTTCTTTTTGTATGTTGTTCAATAACAATTTAAGCATTTATCAAATATTCATTGAGGAACATCAGCCAAGGTGTAGCGCAGTCTGGTAGCGCATCTGTTTTGGGTACAGAGGGTCATAGGTTCAAATCCTGTCACCTTGAGTCAGAATCAAAGTCAACTAAAAACATGAAAATCAATCGACCGTTATCACCTCATCTTACCATTTATAAGCCACAGCTTACTTCTACTCTTTCTATTTTTCATAGAATTTCTGGGGCTTTCTTAGGGGCGGCCGTTAGATTACTTGTGATTACAACAAAGGCGCTACTGCTCGAGGGGCTCAGGGCTTATCCAATAGCAAGAAAAAGGAAGCATGCCACAGAAGCAGCGATAAAGGAGATATTCGTCGGCTAGGTTATCGGCCTACTCGAGAATCCTCCGCGAGTCCGCTGGCGCTTGCCAAATGAAATCTATATATAAATATATATATAGATTTCATTTAGCATGAGATGATAAAACAGAATCGCAGTTCTTTTCGGGTCAGCCTACTCTACGGCGAACTAGTGCAAAAAAAATGCACGCAAGGAATCGCACGAACGAACACTGTTATGCTTTCAGTCTGCTGGCGGCTAAGAACGGTAAGGACGAAAGAAAAATAGATATATTTTTACGCATGGAAGCAGATTACCCAAAGTAATGGGGACAGAGAACTAAACGACATCTCAAGCGCTATAGCTCACAGGTGATATCGGCGAGATCCAACCATACACTATGATTTGAGTTGGAAGTCAGAGGACCCATAGTACCTGCCTGATCCTAAAAGAATCGTGTAAACAGGAAACTTGTGGATTGAATAAAAGGCGAAGGGGTCTATGCACCTGCCTAGTCTGGCAGGTTTTACTCTTCAAAACTCAAAAAAGAAAACGGCAAATATATCTATTTTTTGTTGCGCCCTATTAACATCAAGATGTTAATACATTATATATGATGATACATCCAATGCCATTAATAATCCAATCAGTAGCCGGGAAGGGCAGGCACCCAACGAGCCGCAGTCAATGGAGCCCGTCTCCTATGAGTTCAATTTAAATCAGGAGAGTTAGTGAGCCGTATGATGGGAGACTATCACGTACGGTTCGGAGAGCACTTAGAAGGCAGGAGTTAATCATAACTTCCTACCGAAGTTTGACTCTATCCATTATGCTTTTTTTTAGTATTCTTTTCTTAAAAATAGGCGATCTTAACCTTACTTTTTATTATCTTTACCGGTACGCTTTTTTCTTCACTTTCTATTTCTATTGGTTGATCTTAAGCGTAGTCAATTTCAGTTTATTGGCTTTGTGCTATCATATGAGTAATGGAATTCGTCATTTATTGTGGGATTTAGGTTTTTTTCTAGAATTATCCAAAGTATATACTTCCGGAATTATTATGTTATTCTGTGCAGCTTTTGTAGCTGTATCAAATATTATCCGATTCTATTTCTCATAAACGCGAAATACGATAACCCCGAAAAAAAAGGTCTATATATATATAGACCTTTTTTCCCTGATAGCTCAGCGATGCCTCGGAATCAGATCGACTTTATCTTGCGAAGGCTTAACTAAGACAAGCCTACAATCTGTACTATTTCGGCCGATAGGATACTTTTTAGATAGGCAGAGCCGTATGATGGACAATTGTCACATACGCTTCTACAAGAAGGGGCCGGACCAAAAAGGCCAGTTTCCTTTTACTCTCAAAGAAAAGGTAAAAAGCAATGAAAGCTCATAGAGAAACCTTGGGGCATTGGCTTCTTCAAAGAATGACTGCCGCTTCTCTAATTCCAACCATTCTTATATCAAATGTTTCTACTCCCACATGTTTGATTCTGTTAAATATTTTGTTATTCTGGCATATTCATGTGGGAATTGAAGAAATTCTGACAGATTATGTTCACCATGAAATAACACGAAATTGGATCTTGATTCTTTTCAGAGTATTTTGTTTAATAATTATCAAATATGTTTTTTTGTTTTTTGTTTTTTAAAAAAACTTTCTAATCATTTAGAGATTCAGATAGTGCTAGAAAGCAAAGATAAGCGCGAAGAGCGCAGCAAAAAAAATCTATATAGATTTTTTTTCTGGTGCTAGTAGAGGCCGTGTCATGGATGAAGTTAGTAAGTAATTAAATGGTTACTAATGATGGTTTTTTCCATTGTCCTCTATGTGCTTGTTCTGGTTTCTATTGCCCTTGCCATGAAAAAAAGGGCAAAGCAGTACTTATTGGCTAAGGAACCGGCATGTGCTTGGCTTGAAACCGAGTTGGCTTCCGAAAAAAAGACTCTTATTATGGATCTAGTAAAATATTTAACATTTTCTATGATTCTTTTTCTCTTAGGTATTTGGGGAATTTTCTTGAATAGAAAAAATATCCTTATTATGTTAATGTCAATTGAGTTAATGTTACTTGCGGTTGATTTAAACTTTTTGGTATTTTCGGTTTATTTAGATGATATGATGGGTCAATTATTTGCTTTATTTGTTTTAACGGTGGCAGCTGCGGAATCCGCTATTGGGCTGGCCATTCTGGTTATAACTTTTCGAATTCGTGGGACTATTGCAGTGGAATTTAGGGCGACCGTTCGCGTCGCCTACAGTCATTGTTTAGCCATATGGAAATTATTCGCAGTTTCGCGCTAGCAGCCATATAGCAAACCACGCGAGACCCTATTCCGCGTGCCAGGCATAGAGCTTACCCAACCACCGTGTAAACGGGTGGGAACCACAGCATGCTCTAAAAACGTAGTTGGAAGAAAAAACAAGGAAGACCTCATGATGTTAGAGTATGTCGGTTCACAAAGCAAACGAATGATTCTAGCTCAAACAACCCAAGACCACTACGCTAGCCTGCTCTTGTATGAGATGAGCCCCTGCTCTGGCAAATCAAAGTCTCTTTCGGTCAAACTGGACCTGCAGTTAATCACGAGGAACTCCTTGTGGTAATGCACACGAGTGCGCGCTGTCAAGCTCTCAGTCTGCCATCAATAAATTATGGTAAGACCAGAATGGAAAAAGAAACCCTGCGGGCGGAATATTACAGAGCCTGCACGAGGGAGCAGATTACCCAAAGTAATGGGGACAAAAGACTGAACGACATCTCAACGCAAAATGGCCTTGAATTAAAATTAGCAAAAAACTGTAGGCAACACCGGTGAAATCCGCTTTCGTCCAGCTGACTGAAGTGGAAGTCAGAGGGCCCATAGTACCCGCCTGAGCCGTACGTAGTAAAAAGATTTTTTTCGCTAAAACTGCTAACAAAAGGGAAGGGGCCTAACCGTCTGCTGTACCTCAGCAGACCATATTCAACCACGTCTTCTAGCTAAGCCCCTATGGGTTTCAAATGGGATTTGTCTAAAAATAAAGAGAAAAGCAATTTAGGGCGCTGTCGCTCTTCTAATGGACTTTTGGATTTTCCGCTTTCGCAAAGCTAAGGAAACCTATTCAAATCTGCAAAACATCGTGGGCAACCTGGACTCATGAATAATGCTTTATGTCCAATTAGGGCAGCGGGACCTGAATCGATGACACCAATATCGGACAAAAGGAGACCATTGATGGAACCGAAACTGGGAGCCCTATAGAACGAAGCACAGTAATCGAAAAAAATTCAGTACAAAACGAATCTACATGCTGCCATTTGCTCTGCGGACAAGGCAGAATAAGAAGCCGAAAATGGAAAACGCCTTTTTGAAGACCTACTTTCATAAGCAAAAAAAAAAATAGATATATATCTATTTTTTTTTGCGGTATCACGGACACCCAGATGGAAGCATGGAAACAATCTATGAGTGGAAGAGGTACTCCACGCAAAATAGAAAACCGAAAAAGGGATATACTAAAAACCATACTGTCTTCAATGCCAGCTTAGTGGCGTCCTTGTCAAAAGCCCTACCTTGACTATTGAAAATTCGTTTCATACGTTCTAAACTACAGAGTAAATTCTGCTATCGAGAATTCTATGGCATCACTTGCTTGATGACTAAAACGCTGCGTAACTGCTCTTCGTGCTTCCTTCATTATATTGGAAATCTGAAGAGAATGCACCATGTTCAGAGTATTAAGGACGAGCTCGGAGGAGATAATGAAAATGCATTTTTTTTTATGTTATTATTTCTCGCTAGAATTCCTCATGATCGTCATAATGAAAAAGCAAGTTGCTTTATGGTACTTAAGCCACTTAGAGATCGGTCACTAAAAAAACAAGCCAAAATCTAACGACAAAGACAAATCCGAATAGAGGTTGAATTAGAGAGCCGTATGATGGGCGACTATCTCGTACGGTTCGGAGAGGGCTCGAATACCAAAGCATTCAATATGTTTCTGAGAAAGTTCCACTCTATTTAATTGCATGAAGGGATAAGCACAAAAACAAGTGCTTCGTCTCTATTCTTCAAATACGGAGTATATGGGAGAGGCAGGATTCGAACCTACGTAGAAAACCTTCAACAGATTTACAGTCTGTCGCTTTTAACCACTCGGCCACTCTCCCCCAAAATAAAGAAAAAATTCTTTATTTCTATTAGAAATCGGTCAATCCGCGCGTGTATGTATGTATGGTATGGAACCTTTAATGGGTTTGAACTAATCGATAGATGCATGTACCGTTGGTATATATTATTGATTCATTCATTATGCACTTTCTTTAAGCATCCTACAGGATTTGAACCTGTGACCTTCAACTTAGAAGGTTGTTGCTCTATCCAACTGAGCTAAGAATGCAGTACAATACTAACCTTCATTCATTCGTGAACTACAAAGAAAAAAGCTGTCTTCGTATGACGAATAAAGGGCGCGCAGCGTGAAAATAGCACCAGAAATAAAAAAGTCATACATAAAGCAAAAAAAAATATGATTTCGCCATAGATTCCCGTGGCTATATGCGCTCTATGCCATGCCTTTTACTCAATGAAATAGAAAAAAAATGCTCGGCTGTAATACGGCTTTAGTACATAGTAATTGCATTATGATGAATGAGTACCCTTAAATGTAGTAAAATTCTAGAGGCGAACCCTTAACTACTAATGAGATGAAAAGAAAATCTTGGTAGGGCCTTACGATTGATTGCGCACTTTGCCGGGCGCAGTAAAAGCCAACCCAACGTTTTTTTCGCCCTTATTAGGTTTAACACACAATGAAATATCACGAATTTTTTATTTAAAACTATTCTGAAAGAAGCTAGAATTCGTTTTTTTTGGATATTTATTTGCTTCAGTTTAACATGGTTTACGTGTTATTGGTTTTCAGAAGATTTGTTTTTTTTGTCAGCGAAATCCTTTCTTATTCTCTCCTATTCGGGTTTTATTTGTACACAATTAACGGAGGCCTTAAGCACATATGTTACTATTTCTTTAATATCATGCTTTTATTTTTTCTTTTCTTTTCTAAGTTATCAAATCTGGTGTTTTTTGATTCCTAGTTGTTATAAAGAACAAAGAAAAAAATACAACAAATTCTTTTACTTAAGTGGTTTTTGCTTCTTCTTGTTTTTTTTTGCCACTTTTGTTGGAATAGTTCCCAATGTTTGGCACTTTTTATATGAATTAAATAAAACATCAACTAATCTGCTTATAATAAAGTTACAACCTAAGATTTTTGACTATATTTTATTAACTGTTCGTATTTTGTTTATTTCATCAATATGCTCTCAAGTACAGGTACTTGTGATTTTTTTGCTAGAATCAAAAGGAATTTTTGTGAAAAGCTGCTGGAAAAATCGTCGTTTTTTTATGGTTCCTTCGATTTTTACAGCAGCTTTTTTAACACCTCCAGATATCTGGTGTCAAATTGTCGCTTGTTTACTTATTTATTGTATAATAGAGTTGACCATTTTTTACGCATTGATTATACAAGTTTATAAGAAGCAACGAGTCCTTTAACCGAAATTGGGCCATGGCCAGGGGCCAGGCCGCGGAGCGCAACAAAAAACAAAAATCTAGATAGATTTTTTTTGATCTTTGGCCTAATTTTGCCTGCTGCTATGCATGAAGCTTTAACCATTTATCCATTCCTTCTTGGCTACCTTTCTTTTTTCCTTGCCGATGCGGGAAGAGGACGCGCAGAAGCCCAATAGCTTTTGTTCGCGCTGCCCTCCCCCACCCCACCCTAGATGCTTTATGGTCGATTTGGATCCGGCCAAGCAGAGCAAAGCGACCGTGACGACGCCATCGAGCAACAAATAAGCGCTTCGCCGAAATGGAGCTGCGACGCCCACTATGCCATAGTCTTCGCCAATTCGATATGATATGAGACTAGGCTCGCTTATAACTGTTACAAAACTAGCCAGGGCGCAGCAAACAAAAGTATTTTTCACTCCACACTACAAAGCGGACTTAATTCCCCGCTTATTTTTCCGTCTTTAGCCTCGAAGACACAGAAAGATAATACGAGGCCAAGAAAAAAGCTCATAGAGCATAAAACGAATGCTCCGTCTGCCCGGGCATACGAGCTTTACTTTCTTTTTTTGCGCAATTGTAGTATTGTCTTTATGTCTATAGCAAAGAGCCCAAAATGGTTCAAAAAAATCAAAAGATTCCCGGAATATTTTCACCATCTACGAGAGATTAACTCTGTTATCGCTCTGCCAATAAATAATTTCCATACGTTCCTGCTTTAATCAAGAAGGTCTAGATCTATGCTATAAGGGAATTGTATTTGTTGAGGTTCATATAATACCACGGCTTTTAATGTTTTATAATTAACCTCCAAATGAGTAGGTTTTATTCTCCTTATTTGATTACTCTGAAAATTTTGTCTTATTTTTGATCTAATGAAATATAGAAAATTATCTTGGATAGATATAAGATCACCCTTGGATAATTGAAAACCAGGAATATTGACCATTTTATAATTGACACAAATTTTTTTATGACTTATTAGCTGCCTTGCTTGACAAATGGTTAAACAGAAATTAAGACGAACCAGAATAACGTCTAATCTTCGTTCTATATCGAATAACAAACTGTTTTTTTTATCTAGATAAGTCTGCGTTTTAGACCTTCGCATCTTTTTAATGGGTAATTTTCCATAAAAAAGGGACAACTTTTGTATAGTTTGTAATTCTTTGGAAAAGTCAGATTGTTTTTTATTTGTTTTTTTTCGAAGCTTCAAAATAATGGCTTTTTGTTTTTGAGTAAGTTTTTTGGTCTGCCAAACATTTTCCGAAATTTGACGACAAGTTTTAAATCTTGATGCAGGCATATGAAGTTTCATTTGTTTTTTTAGCCATTGCGGATAACGGGAATCGAACCCATATCTCCTGCTTGGAAGGCAGATAATTTACCTTTAATCTATATCCGCCTAAAATTTTTTTTTATTTCTTCTCGCTTTTTTTTTCAAATCTCCATTTACATAGCAAATTAATATTAGGTTGATTATTGGTTCTTTTGAGCCGATGATCTTATTAAGATAAGGATGGATGTCTGAGCGGTTGAAAGAATCGGTCTTGAAAACCGAAGTATTGAGAATACCGGGGGTTCGAATCCCTCTCCATCCGTAAGTAGGGTAATTAGTTAACCTTTTTTAAAACAAAATAGCATGTAACCTTTACAGATCTTAACGTTGTGTAATTATTTTGCAGAATCAAGCAAAAAACAAGATATTCTCTTTATGAAAAAAAATATATAATCATTATTTATGATGATTCATTCAAGAAAAAGTAATGATCTTGAACTGGTGGCTCTGTGCTTGGTAGCCAGAAAATAGGGCAGTACCCTGAAGAGCTTGAGGAGATTTTTACTCAGCGGGACAGCGCGTATCGTGCTGTGGCTTAGCTCGAGGCGCAACATTGAGCCATGTTGCAAAACGCGCCACAGTGCACTGGACCGAAATATATAGATGTCATAATCTGTATAGTATTGGGTAAATCAAAAATTTGCATGTTTTTGTACATCACGCGCTCAACCACAATATAACAAAGACGACAATAAAAAATAACATAATAAAATCGCCAGTATACCAATCAAATGACCTACAAGATAAACTACCGGCACTAGTGGTTGACTGCGCGAAAGCAAAGACCCGCTTCGCCCTCTTTCTTTCGACGCAGTCAAAAAGATACGATGCTTAGATAGTACACCCGCAAACGCAAAAAACAATATGACTTATGGATCATTAATAAGCAAATCTAGTTTAGTTTATTTTTACAGTGACGAACCATGAGAAATAACTTTATCTATAGGCACGACTCAGAAACCATAAAACACGACCTAACCTACAGGGTTAGGCCAAATATGATGGTGTAAGTTCAATTCTAGTTTGACGAGAGGGCCTTTGACCCATTCATGTGACTGTGATTAATCGATCAGTAATAAAAAATCTGGCAATCCATGGGCCCTTGAGCTACCATCTGAAATGGTATTGAGGCCATTAAGAGAGTCTAATAACTAAAGAAAAGAAAAAAAAATTTCCACAGATTAAATCAAATTTTGGCGGATATGATGGAATTGGTAGACATGCCAGGTTTAGGTTCTGGTGACTATAATGTTTGTGGGGGTTCGAGTCCCTCTATCCGTACAAGTCGGAACTTCAAGTTCTGCGATCACCAGGCCTTTAGTCGTTCGGCTAGCCTACTATATAATTACTGTTTCTTAGTTAATACTGTTTCTTGAGATAGTATGCCACCAGCTATGGTAGATTGTCGAGCTGCACCCGGCATATTCAACTAATGGAAGTTGAATAACGAAGTGACCACAAATTTACGCGCAGATCAACCAAATAGAAATGAAGAATAAAGGTGCCCAATCCACAGTAAGCGTCAAGTATGACAATATTATGAAGTGACGACGAGAAAATAACATAATGAGTCCACGATTTTTCCTAGGTAATATAAGCTTAAAGCTAACCCTAAACTCTGCCCTTATCGCAAAACATAAGGCTATGACGAGAATTTCCAGAAACTTATCTTTCCTTAAATTATGATTATTCCCAGCGGAAGTTACGAGGCTCCAGAAACAACTATTTGTTTAGCATTATTATTTCCTAAATATATCATTGTGATATATTTGATATTAATATGACATGCATTTTCTAATCCTAACCTATTTGTGCGGAAGGGACCGCAGTGATCGCACTATCCTCTAATCACTGCGGTTATTTTTGTGTATCTAACGCCTAAAAACAGGCTTAGTAATTTGAGTGGTTAGGTTTAAGACCCATATCAAGATTAAGTGTAATCAGATTGCTTGATCTATAGATATAAATCCCTATGATGTTTTGAATTTTTTTATTAAAGATTTATGGCTGCGGCCCTCACCTAAATTCATACGACATTTGACAAAAAAAAGGTATAACTACTATTAGGAAATTTAGTATTCTATCATAAATTTGTAAATCAATGGATCTTTCACCTCGCATAGTATTTGTACTCTTGCCCCGTGGATCGAACACCAGTCGTGATCAAACTGTTTTTGGAAATTAGGAGAGAAGCCATGCTGCTTAATTGGCGAAAAAAGAATATACGTTTATTCATAAGAAGTGTGCTTAATTCATAAATCAGATTCTAAACTATTATGTGCTCTATTTATTTATTATGTATGCATAAGAAAACAGCTCAGGCTTAAAGTTCTAGGTCCTTCATTCACGATATAGATGAATAATTTGATTATCAAAAAATATTGTATATTGTAAGAGAACCTAAGCAAATTAACCGCCCCTACGTTGTTCTGGTATGAGCCATTGGCAGAGTGGGAAGTTATTTCGTTTTTGTTTTAGGCGGGTGCGTAGCACTTTACAAGCTTCGAAAAAAAGGCCGTAGGTAGATTTTTTGGAGTATAGCCAAGTGGAAAGGCTTCGGTTTTTGATACCGACAGGCAAAGGTTCGAATCCTTTTACTCCAGATTTATGGAATTTTTTATTTTATACAAAAAATATATATATATTTTTTTTTCAATTCCAATCCAATCTATATAAAGCCAGCTGACGTAGAAAACTACACAAGCCTCCTAATGAAGCCAAAATAAAGCCTATCCAAATACAGAAAATGAAAGGTAGTTTCATTATGGTAATATACCAGCCTGTTTCAAAACTTCCAGTTCCAATTAAAGCATATAGATCCGTAAAAAGATTACTATGTATAGCCACTTTGGTAGTGCTTGTTTCTCGATTAGAAAAAGAAAATCTTTTTTCTGGGAACACAGTCAACCAAAGTGGGAAACTATGATGTTCGCGATTTCTCCATGATCTGTCACCATGGAAAAAAGTTGAAAAAAAATATATATATTTTTTTTCAACTTTTTCATTCTGGTACGAAAGCGCAGCAAGTGGCAACAAGTCGATTATGGCACGAAGTGATTCATCATAATCAAAAATGAATGGATTTTTTAAGGACGGTTTATAGATAATCAAATTACCACAAATGGAATGAAAGGTGGGTCCATGTAATTGATCAATACCTCGCAAACAACAATGCTCTCTTCCTATATGTAGTTCAGAACCTAAAGGCAATAATTGAGTAAACTGTCTCTTTTTTGTGTTGGTTAACCTAAGCCACAGCATCACCGCAGGGGCTTGGCTTCCGAACCGTACGTGAGCCTACGGCCTCATACGGCTCTTCTCAAGGGGAACCTGAAAACCAAATAATAAATTAATAATAAAGCGGAAATTTACATAACATTCGCCTAAAAATCTTTTTTCCTGTTTATTCTGCTTATATGAACTCTCCACCATTCGTTATGCTGCGCCCTGAGTCCCCGCGTCGGCCTTCTCTTCGAGATTTACTTTACTAACGCGAGCAAAGTGAGCGTTTGCCCCGAAGGTCTTGTCTTTTCGGAAGAATCCTGTTCCCACTAGCTTACGGCCCGGCTGGCCTGCCAGTTTTACTGGAACTCAATGGGAATTATTCCGTTCCCTGGTTAGATTTTTGGATGTGAGATTTACTCCACGAGGAACAGTACGAACGTAGATGAATATCATCACGACCTCTTTTTCCGTATTGTTAGGAATGCTTAACGCCATTTTGCCAACTAGCGTTACCCGCGGCCTTTTTTGCCATTGGCAAGTCTCTCAGTGTGGTCAATACTGGGTGTTTTTGAGCAGCGAAGCTTATACCCATTCACATTAAGTTCATCCTAAGTCCTTGAACCTCTTGCACTAATTTGGGAAGAAGCCGTCTTCCTATCAAGGTTCAAGAGTCGACTGAGCATCTCAGCGGCGGGATTTAGAACCCGAATTCAACCAGAGTTCACGCCCACATGGCGTGAGCTTAAACACGAGATGGTCGCGCATAAGCTGCCGGGTCGCACGACAGAATAACACCCATAATAAAGATGCAAACTCCTCCATGTGAAATTTTCATAGTCATGGGAACTTTTCGAAAGTCATGACCAACATCCATCAGTCTTTTCGGTAAGGCGCGAACAATAAAAAATCTATTCCAAATATTTTCAAGGACGAAAGAATAAGCTTGCAAAAAAGCAAGCAGAGAATAAAAAGCCAAAATTTTGGTTTTCTCGTTGAAGCCGAAGGTTTTTGAAAATTGCAGCAAATAAATCAAAAATATTTTTGATTTATTTGAAAGAAATAAAAAGGAAAAATTTTCTTTCTTTTTATTTCTTTGTTTCTTTTTTCTGTCAGGCCAACAAAGCGCTTGGCGCTTTCTTCTCTGTGCCCGCTTACGCGGTTTTCTTTTCTCTTCCATTCCAAGCCTACGCTCCTCGTTTGCCCACGTATCGCGCCTATATTTAAATGATAAAAAAAATGTACAAAATAATAAAAAACAAAGCACACTACAGAAAGATTCTAAATATGACAAGTCTCCCATAAATTTAAAAATAAAAAAATTCGAAAAAAAAAAAAAAAAGAAAAAAAATGCATTTTTAGCTCTAGTTTTTGGGGAGCTTTTTTCAATTATGTTGAGTAATAAAATGCGTTTTGCTTTTACCAAAACTATCCTTTCTGTTTTCTCCATAGAGCGTATGAATCCCCTGGAATGTACATGAACTAGAAGCAATAATAAAGAGGTAAAAATAGGTATTATAGTACCATGAAAAAAAGGAGCACCTGTGGGAACATCTCTACTTACCAACCATTGAAATAGTATGGGTGCTGCCGTACCACAAAGCACAACTATAAATAGAAGAAAAAAAAAAAAGTTCTGTAGTTGGACCATCTGCTCTATTTGTTTTTAGGATTTTGCTTTAAAGAAGAAAAGAATACAAGATAAAAAAACTCAAAATTGAAACAAAAAAATGATTCATTGGCAGGGCCGAAGGCTTCTCTTCTTCGGCCTTCGGCGAAGGCTTTGCGCCCCCGGTACGCTACCTCTGTAGCCATAGCTCCTGGAAGGCGCGGAGCCTTCGCATAACAAATGACAGAAAAGCCAAAGGTTTCACCGTGTGGATTCGAAATGTTGCTAGCTTTTTCTCTCTTTGGCCCAAAAAAAGAGCTTTTTTTCTTTATGTATTTTACTTGCTTTGTATCCAATTAGTTTGTCATGGCCTTCTTCGTCCTCCATCAGCTTTGATAAACGAGTAAATTGACGCAAGTGCACGAATAGAGTACTTCGCCGCGAATACCATAAGATCCGGTTTACGGGTTTTGGGGTCCTCAGGCTTTGATTCAATGATAAATCAGAGAATGCACCAACTAGCCTAGTACTTGATTGCCGCTTCATTTGGAAAAAAAACATCAAAGATATGCTAGTAATGTTGAGGAAGAAAAACCATAAAAAGATTCCTCGTGTAGAATCTGTAGCAAAACTATGAACAGAAGTTAGCAATCCAGAACGTACGAAAAAAGTTCCTAAAACACGACATAGAAAAGTGACCATATTAAGAAACAAAGTCCAATAATTCAATTTAGGGAAAATTACTGAATGAATACAAGCTGTAGCTAATAGCCAAGGCATAAAAGAAGCATTTTCTACAGGATCCCAAAACCACCAACCCCCCCACCCTAATTCATGATAAGCCCACCAACTTCCTAGCAATATGCCTACAGTTAAAAAACACCAGCATGTCAAGATCCAAATTTGAATTTGTTTCCACCCATGGTATTGTGGGCCAGAGACCACTTTATTCGCGCTACGGGTCCAACCAAAATACAAAAACGCAGTATTTGCTTTATGAACAACACGCTTAGTCCACTGGCTCTTTGTAAGATTCAGCCGCTCTTTTGACCAAAGCGAGGAAGGCGACACCAAGTGCCGAAGCCCAAGCAGGCTTCTATTGCGTAGCAAGATGAAAGCAAAACTGGGATAAAGAGAACAGGTATTTTCAAATAGATTTTTTAGAATTTTCTTTGCATTCTCCTGAGTAATCAGCTTATTTGTTATGCGAAAGAAAGCATCAAAAATTTCGGCCTTGCTTTCCCTTCGCATTGGCAAATAGAGTGCAGAGATACCATTCATTATTTTGGCTAGACATAAGCAAAAAGTGATAGCACTGGCGACATATCCTGCATAAATGCAGGGAGGATGTATAGCTAATATAGGATCTTGTAAAACAGGATTTAATTCTGCAAGTGATTTAGTACAAACAAATGAAATTCGAACAAAAGGATTGGAACTTGCTAATAAGAAAATCGAAAAAAATAAAGCAATGCCCATATAAATTCGCCGTTCATCAATAAAGGAAACTTTATTATTTGCATTTTGTGCCAAAAAGAAAAAATCTAAATTGTTACATAAAGCGTAAAGCAAAAAAAAAAATCTAGATTTTTTTTTTTTCAACTCTTTCCCTTTTTTAAGCCTTATGGGCCTTTTATTTTCTTCTGCATTTACACCATCTTTTAACCTTTTATCCGAGAGCTCTTGAACGATACCTGAGGGCGCCGCTTGGGATTGGCTCTCGAGGGAGCTTTTATGATTTATGGTGCCAAACAGGTTCTGCAACAAATGATGTCTGAATTGTTTATTCTCTTTTTTTATGAAGGAAGCGGAGCGAGAAGCCACAAGCGGTCTGCGAAAAAAAAAGAGATTTTTGCTGCGCCCTCGTTTTGAAACATTGCAGGGTCGAACCCGATGACCCAAAAAAAATCCATAGAAACTTAGGATCCAACACCATAATAACAAACTGCCCTCATGATTAGACCATGTTCCTGATATTTTATAAAATAAAGGCGCATTAGCATTTGAGTTGGTAAATACATTGTAATTGAAAAAATCAGAAGAAATATAGCAAGACAAAATACCAAAAAAAGAAATAGTAAAGAGAAAAAAATAAAGTGAAATAGCCGCAGGTCTTTTGTTGTAAGTTAATGCGACAAAAATACTCAGTACTAAAAAATAATGGCCCAATTCATTATACATTTCAGTAAATTTTGCTTATAATTAGCAAAAAAAATAGATTTTTTTGCGTTTTTTAACGCAGAGCGTTGCTTTGCTTCCCTCAAAGCCTTGAACAACTTGCTTAAACCAATACTAAAAGTCCACCTTTCCTTAGGTGCTTTTGCTTGATCTATTGTCTGTATAAAAAGAAACCTGTTTTCTATTGTTGTTTTGCGGATTTATTTGACTTTTTACGGAAAAACTAGAAAAAGATAAAATAATTTGACGTGTTTCCAAAATAAAAAAAATCCCGCTTAAACAAAGAAAGCTAGTAAGGATTAACAGGATTGGAATGAGCATAGAAATATGTATTGAAGTACCAAATTGGCTAATGCTGGAAGGTTGATGCAATGTATTCCACCAGTTTACAGAAAATTTAATTATTGGTATATTTATTAACCCTATACAAATAAAAATAGAAGCGACGTCCACGGAAAACTGTTGAAAACGCAGTACACCTAAATAAATAAAGAACAAGATTAATACAGAGGTTAGACGAGCGTCCCACACCCAAAAGGTACCCCACATAGGTTTACCCCAAAAACCCCCGGTTAATAGGGTAAACAATGTAAACAAAGCACCTATTTTGGCGCCGCTTTTGGAAAATAACTGAAAAAGCGGATGTTTTGTTAATAAGAATAACACACTGCTGATAGCCATTGCGATATAAATAAGTAAACTCATCCAAGCGGCTGGAACATGCACATAGATAATGCGAGAATTTTCACCTTGTTGAAAATCGGATGGTGCTACCCAAATACTTAAGTAAATAGCCATTGTTGCTAAGAACCAACAAAATCCAATGAGAATTCGTGCATAGCGAAAAGAGCATAACATGATCAAATAAGGTCGTAGTATTTCGAAATACATAGGGATTTTCTAACGTTTTATCATAAAATAATAATCCATCAATGGCCCAGCTAGAAAAAAAATATGGATCATTTCGTGCTAATTATTGAAAATTCGACAGCTTTTTTTTCTGCTTGATTTGCTCTTTGCTTTGTGGAAACCTGCCGAAAAAAAGCCAGCCCAGCAAAGAAACAAATTTTCTTCGCTGAGCGCTGCGCTTTGAAGCGCTTTACTAATAGGCCTTCCTAAGATATCTATAATGCGAAAAAAAAGAAGCTTTGCGCTCTGCTAAGCTGGATCATTCGCATCTGGGCCACCTAGAAATAGTTTTCTTACCCAAACTTCACCAAATCCCTGCTTTCTTCTTTTGCCAGAATTAGACAGTGTACAGGAGTCTAGTATAGAAAATAAATACAGAAGGAAAAGAATATATATATTCAAAAGAATATATATATATTCTTTTTTTGTTTGCTCCACAATATTTACGATGAGTGAGCCGGTATACCCGCAAAGGCAATCAATCCTATTGGCTTATCAACTTTTGTAAAGTAATTGAAACCAAAATAGGATAAAGAAATAAAAACAAAAGTAAATATCCCATTAATAGAAGAACATGAAACCATTCTGTTTCGGTAGAAGCGCAAAAGATAATTAAGGGTAATAGAGTGGGTAAAGTGGTAAGATTTTGCAAACTGTTCCAACTATGAGATATTATTCCGAGAGCCAAACAAGAATGAATACCACACATGAGAGTAAATATCAGACTTCCTATAATAAGGGTGAACCAATTCATTTTGAGTTGATCAAATTGGTATAGAAGTTGTACCACTGGAAAAGTACCAAAAATACCACTTATTTGAAGAACCCAATGACCTACCAATTTAGAAAGTAATATTTTTTGCAAACAATAGCCGCTTGAACAATACAATTCGAGTGTACCATCTTCAAAATCATTCTGAAGAAAACGTTCGGGAAGAAAAGAAAACGATAAACAAATCCAAATTAGACCTAAATGAAAATGACATAAGAAGTCTTTAGAAAAGCCTATCATTAAGGGCATGACTACGATATATGACAGAAATAGAGAAAAAGTCGTTATTAGTGTAGATGAATTAAGTAAAATCTGTTGATAAAAAAGTTTTAGAAAGAGTTTCAAGCTTCTTTTTCTCCATTTTCAATCCGAAAAAAACAATCTAGAGATTGTTTTTTTAGCTAGGGCCTGCGGCCTCGACTTAAGGATTTTCGCGAGAGCGGCCAAGCACTTTGTGAAAGAATGACTGTTTTCGTAATCAAATTACAAAATAGATATACAAACTGTATAGAATCATCATTCACTGGAATGGGATAAGTTATTAATTTTTGTAATCTGTTTGAAATATTAGAATCCACCAAAGATACGATAGGTATTTGTAATTGATTGGCTTCAAGTATAGCCATAGAATTTTTATTTGCATTTATTATTACTAAACAATCTGGAATATCGTGTGTCATGATTCCTTCAAAACATTTTTGCATCTTTCTAAAATGCGGAAAAAAATCGAAGGGCGACGATATAGAGGCGTCTTTAAATTTGGAATGCGCAGAGAAATTCTGAAAGTGTTTTTGTACATTTTTCATATGTTTGCGATTGGTCAAAAATCCTCCAATCCATTTATGATTGATATAGCTCTGATTGGTTGTTTTTGCCATTTGTTGAACTATTTTATTATATTCTGGATCGGTATTTACTAATAAAAAATGGCCTTTTGCACGAATAATAGATTCAATAAAATTACAAGCCCTTCGTAAACAAATAAGTGTTTTTTCTAAATTAATAATAGCCATTTCATTTCTAAATCCGTATAAATATCCTTGAAAATCAGAAGTAGGTATTCGATGGCCCAGATATGCATTTGTACTTAATAATTTTTGAATAACCAACAAACTAGAATTGTACATAGTTCCTTTTTTTTCTTTCTGTTTAGATAGCTCAGGTGGTTAGAGCAAAGGACTGAAAATTCTTGTGTCAGTGGTTCAAATCCACTTCTAAACACAATAGAGTGAAGCTTTCTATTAAAGAATTTTTAAGGAGTTCAGATCTTAAAAGAATAAAGTGGTCTGAAAGTCGATCTTGCAGTGGCTTTAAACAAAAGCATGCTTCGTTCCGGAGACTGCTTCACAAAAAAAAAAATATATATATATTTTACTTATCTTGCTTCTTATCTTCGAGAAAAAGCAACCTCAAAGTTTGAAGGCCTTGCCAAAAGGTCGCGGGCGCTTAGCTGGTTGTTGCCTGCACTGTCTGTGTTGCAGATGGCGGGTAAGTATAGAGGTTGATCAAAGTTTTTGACCTTCCTTAAATAAGAAAGTGCAGTACTTGTAAAGAAACGGTAGAATTTCAAGTAGGCTAAGGACGGATTTGAACCATCTTTCTAGGATTTGCAATCCAATACATTACCTTTATGTTACTTAGCCATTTTTTTCTATTTTCGATATAAAAAAAATGAATGAAAGGCCACAGTCTTCGCAGCCCCTTAGGCCTTATTCGTTAAGAGCCGCGTGTGTATTCACGCGGCGACGATATCGGACTCTTTTTTTGCGAGATAGGCTAACTGGTGATAGAAAATGGATGATATCAACAGAAAAAAATCTATACTTTTTTTTTCGTGGCTTCGAGCAAAAAGGCGTATGACACAAAACTATCATGTACGGCTCTGTAAAAGGACACAACAATAGCAGCCCGAATTTCGCCCCACTCTCTAGCAATTACTATGTAATTGCATTCCTCATGAAAGAAACTGAGTATGAGGGCGCAGCGTGGTCTGAAAGCCTCTCTAAGCAGATGAATCAGGTTAAAAAATAAGTACTAAAAAAAAGAAAAAAGGCAACATGAGCTTTACTCAACTATTTCCCCAATATAATTCTAGTTTGAATCCATTACGCGGAAGCGCTATACAATGTTCAGTTAAAAAATTACGACAAAACATTATATTGGTGAATACAGGGCTGAAAACTCCAATAATTTGTTTCCAACATGAGCTGAAAAGAGTGCCAATCACTAAGCAAACGAGGTTTATTTTGGGAATTGAAGATGTGGAAGTGTTTGGTGAACCAAAAATGCTTTTGTCAAAACCGCTAGAAAGAAAATGGAAAAGCAAACTAGTTTGGACTGAACTAACTAAAATTTGGCGAAGTGACCGGAATTTGATCAAAGGGTTTATTTTGAATTCAGTCAAAGGAGGTTATGCGGTAGCAATCGCAGGTCATATAGCTTTTCTTCCAAAGAGTCTTCGCAGAAATCGAAAAGTATTTCATAGTCAATGGAGAATCTTCTCCATTTTGAACATGAACTCAAAAATTGGCAATATCGTAGTAAAAGAAATTGGTGATGGCAAACTAGATTATTCTTCGCCAGCAAAACCGCGTCAAAAACAAGTAAAGCGTTTAGGCACAAAGCGGAAACACTTGCAAAACACGAAAAAAAACACATTTTTTCATAAATATGAAAAGACCGAAAAAAAAAAAAAGAAAAATTTCAGTTTTATTCCTATGGTCTTTACGACCCAGAAGACCAAACAAAGCTTAAAGCGCTTAGGCCCAAAGCCTCAAGCCCACACTGAGAAAACGCATGAAAATACGGAACGATCCATCACAAATAACGTATCTAGACTCAGAGATCAAGGCCGGGCAAGGAATTAAAGTTTGTTGGTGTGTTAACGCAGAGCAACTAAAGAACTGGGTTTGAAGAAAGGATGGCATGGAAATGACCAATTAGTGTGACTACAAGCGATTTATCATTGCCCCATATACCCATGTGGAAACTCGATACCTCGATGATGGAATGGATAGTAGTGGAAATATTAGTAGCTTTTAGTTAACCTATCTATTTATCATTCTATAAGCTTAAAAAATCTTTTTTTTCGTCCAGACTCCAAAACAATCGTGATGTTCGCTTCGTGTTATGTAGAATACTAATAACAAAATATATATATATATATTTTAATCATGATTCTAGTTTTTTCACCAATTTTTCCTTCTTCAATTTCTCATGAAAATCTGCGGCCCGTTTGGCAGGTTTTGCTTAAAGAGCTTTAACATTAAGGGCTCAAAGAAGAAAACAAGTTTTCTTCTCTCGTGATTCAATAAAAGTATTTGAATCAGCAAAGAAAAAGGAAAAAAAATGCCTCAACTAGATCAATTTACCTATTTAACGCAATTTGTTTGGTTATGTGTTTTTTATATGGCCTTTTATGTATTATTATATAATGATGGATTACCCAAAATAAGTCGCATTCTCAAATTACGAAAACAGCTGATTTCGCATCAAAATGTAGGCACAGAGCCGAGCGATTACAGTGTTGAACAGGATGTTGTTTTCAAAGAATGCTTTGATACCAGTATATCCTATCTGTACTCAGGTGTATCTGGAGCATCCAAGTGGTGTAACGAAATGGTAAAAAGCTTAAATGCTAATCAATTAAAACGACTGAATAAATCTTATGTATGTTCCTTGGGAGAAATTAGTGTCTCACAAGTAATAAAAAAAAACGCACTTTCAATTATGAGTCCCTCTACTTATCATATAACTTCTTTAGCGTCACGTCAAACCGCAGCTCTTAACAAAATCTATGTTTTACGCGGACAAAGGAACACCCTAGTAAATATCAAGAACGGACCAAGAAAAAAGAAAAATACGAATGCGTGAATTTATTATATTTGCTATTTTAATTTTTAGTGTTTTAAGTTCAAAACAAATCTTAATTTATAATGAAGAAATTATTGTAGCTTTAAGTTTTGTAGGTTTTGTTATATTTAGTCAAAAAACCTTTGGTGAAACTTTAAAAGCTACTTCTGATGCGCGAAGCGAAGCTCTTCTTTCAGAATTACAGCAATTGATGAGTTCTCAAGAAGCTCTGTTGTCCGAGTTGAAGAAACAGCATGAATTACGTAGTATAAGTTTGCGTTCAAGTACGCAAATGATTGGAGAATCTTGTATAAATGATCTGCTTACGCGCTGCGCACCTAAGTGCAAACAGACAGTGCAAGCTGTGTTATGCCAACAAGTAGAGCAAAAGTTGAAAACACTGTTAGCTATTCAAGAGCAGTCTCGCAGCAGTTTACAAGAGAAGATAGTCACCTGTTTTCGCGAAACAGTTTGTGACGAATTTCGCTTTTCTAAATTGCGAAAACATCAGTCAAAACTAGTTCAACAAAGCATGGTATTATTGAAAGATGGAGTTCTGAAATGAACAATTTTGCACAAAGATGGCTGTTTTCCACGAACCACAAAGATATAGGGACTCTCTATTGCATTTTTGGTGCCATTGCCGGAGTCATGGGTACATGCTTCTCAGTACTAATTCGTATGGAATTAGCACAGCCTGGCAATCAAATTCTTGGCGGAAATCATCAACTTTATAATGTGTTAATAACAGCTCACGCTTTTTTAATGATTTTTTTTATGGTTATGCCTGCAATGATAGGTGGATTTGGTAATTGGTTCGTCCCGATTCTTATAGGTGCACCTGATATGGCATTTCCACGATTAAATAACATTAGTTTTTGGTTGTTACCACCGTCACTGTTACTTCTCTTAAGTTCTGCTTTGGTAGAAGTGGGCGCTGGTACCGGATGGACGGTCTATCCGCCGTTAAGTGGTATAACCAGTCATTCTGGAGGATCTGTGGATTTAGCCATTTTCAGTCTTCATTTATCGGGTGTTTCCTCTATTTTAGGTTCTATCAATTTTATCACTAGTGCGCTGTGCGAGGCTCGTTTTCAGTGAGGACTAATATCCATATTCCTACATGTATGTCTGACTCTCTTAAAGAAATACATGCAGCAGGCCAATGCGGCATTTTGGGTTAATAATCCATCATGTTTGCGAGCAGTTGGTCAATGAGGAGGCCAAAGGGGACTGCCCTCCTTGGTGGTATCCTTTAAGCAGGGTAGTAAGGGTTAGGTTAACCAACTTGATACGCACTCACTGCCTTGAAAAGGCTACATATCCCAAGCAGAATACGTCGGTATATGTGTGGTAGAGTAACCCAGGAACCAATACCAATCTGGGCGAAAGCTTTGACTGATGTAGTGAATGGTCATAGTTGTTGGACAGCCACGAGTGATTCTAACATAGGAACCGGCCTGAGCAATCAAGCAAGTGCGCAAGGACCTTAAACTACTGAAGGCTTTGACAAAGGTCAAAAAGAAAACACGAAAATAGGGCAACCACGGGAAGTAACCGCTTCACATCATCCGACAAATGATGCGCGGGCTCAGAGGTCTCATAGTAGCAAGAGGAAGGAAAGCAACCCAGCCAGAAAACAAAGGTGACTAGTCAGAAAACGATCCATAGTTCTTTTTCATCTGTTTCGGGCAAAGAAAGTTACTCTTGCAGGCCTCTTCAAACAAATCGGAAGAATGGTTAACAAAGCGACGCCCGTACATATGTTAAGTAAGATAGTAAACAATTGTAAAAATAACCAGGGACGCTATAATGGACTGAGAATAATTCTATCGGATCCTAAATTTCTGGTTTACTGCTATGAAAGTATCCAAGGTAAGCCTGGGGACATTACTCGTAAAACCAGCTTTCTTGGCTTTGTGGAAAAAGGTTCAGATGCCCAACCCCTTCTACTTCTAGATTGCATGGGAACTGGTTTTTTAAACTCGCAGATACGTATACGCAAAGGCCGAATCATAAATGAATCTGCGCCAAAGGTAATCAAAAGATAAGACTATCACATCCAGATATCCATCATCCTGGCCTAATTAATAGGACTGCCCAATTATTGTGGTGTGGTTGATAAAAAAAATCTGCAAAAAGTGATATGGTTCTTAGTTCACTCATCCAAAGCCGGCTTGAAAATCGAAGTTCCGAACTGGGTTCAATAAAATTGGAGCTAAGCTTCAATGCCTTAATACTTAGAGTAGCCTGACGATTCCAAATAACTATAAGGTTCTACATGATTACAAGGTAAACAGCTACTCCAAATTAGGTTATGCAGGTTTAGTAGACCGAAAAATTTTACGAGTCTGGGTTAGGTCGGATTTGTGCCATCTGCGGTGATAGGAATATGGAAATAAATCATGTAAGGACTGTTTTAGACGTTTAAGTAAAAATTAGAATAAGAAACTGAGGTTACCTGATTGCCCGGAGCATATAAACGAAAGTAAATTCCATTATATAAAGCTCACCACGAAGCGTATCATGCAAAGAAGCTAGGAAATGCAGATAATATCATACTATCAGTCCTAGGCCTCTATTAAGTAACACATCCTTTGAGACGCACCTGATACAAGAATCTCAGCAATTGAAGTTTTCCGAGTGAGAGCTGTATGACAAAAAATTGTCATGTATGGTTCGGAGGGCAGCATAGACTGACCCCTATCTATTTTTAACATGCGTGGGCCAGGAATGACCATGCATAGATTACCCCTATTCGTATGGTCCGTATTAGTGACAGCATTCCTACTTTTATTATCTCTTCCAGTATTGGCAGGTGTATTTGCGCCTGACAAGGCAGCGATGTCTTGGTCGAATTTGACTATATGCTGGGAACTCTGCAAAGACGATCAGCAGGGAACGAACCATGATGGTTCGCCCTCAGAGACTATACGCCAAACATCTCTGGTCAAACCTACGTTTGCCATCCAGGCAAACAAAAGCTTGATGCCTATTTGGCCGGCTTGATTTAAAGTGATGGGTGCATGATCCTAGTGTTTGCAAATCCTTTGGCCTCATGGTCAATGCGGGCTAAAAAAAAGGATATTGTGCGCATCAAAGCGGGTATGATTAAGAAAAGATGAAGATATAGTCCAAACTGCACCACAACGGCATGAAAAAAATCGATTTTTATTGTGCTCCATTGACCAAAAGTGTGTGAATAGATTGGCAATTACCATGTTATTAACTGATAGGAACTTTAATACAACCTTTTTTGATCCTGCAGGAGGAGGAGATCCAATATTATACCAGCATCTCTTTTGGTTTTTTGGTCATGGGCGCGATTGCGCCAATAGAAAAGGTGGTACGTTGCCCTTACAGCGCTACCTAAGCGAGCACAGCTGTTCTGTGCCTCAAATAAACTATCTGCCTGGAATGCAGATAACTGGCAATGAGGTGGGATGTTTGGGAGTCGATGTCATGAGAAAGGTAGAGGATGGTGCCAGAAAAAGAAAAAAAGGCCCTTTTTCTTTTGTTTCAGTTTCAAACTCTTTTAGGTTAGACCCCGGTAATAGTAGGGATCTTTTGGGATTGGAGTGTGCCCTCTTTTCTCTCAAGGGTAAGATTTCACACGTTGCGTGCAAGAAGCCTTCGGCCCTTGCCCGGGCGGACCACTCGAGACCCAACATCTTTCGAAAAGACAGATATTCTATTGGTAGCGTTGCCCCTGTGGTGGAACTCTTTTCAAGAGCCGAAATGGGCATTTCCATTCAACTGGACATTGTTGATATATCCAAGTCAATGATGCTATCACAGGGTGAGATGAGACGTAAGGCTATACACAATAACATGTGGGTAATGCTGAAACGTTTGACGTGGAAAGAGAGACGTGGCTTCTCTAATGGCTCAGGATCTCCAGACAGTCTCTTCACTGAATGGAAGGAGACCCGAAAAAAATCACGAATTATCGCCAGGAAAGCCGCGGTCATCATGAACGAGGGTCGGTGGCCAATGTTGGGAAAGAAATTTACAGCTATCCATAAATTAGTAAAGAACCAACAAAGGATCCTCTCTCTTTTAGCAGCTTCCCTGGGACTCGGAAACCCACTCCTGAAAGACTGCATGCTTGAAATCTGTACTCAATTAACCTCTCGAATAATTGCCGTAGATAATTTCTATTATACTTCTGGAAGTCGAACTGCGGGAGTCGATGGTAAAATACTAGAAGCTTCTTCCCAAATCGGTCTAGTTCGTCGTATCTTTTGGATTAATCTGAAAAACTACAAGAGCTCACCCGTTCGCCATGTTTCCATTTTTGAACCAAAAAATGGTGAAAGGCTGCTAAAAATACCCACAATATTTGACAGGACCGTCCAGCACTTGTTCAAACTAGCTATTGAACCTGTAACAGAACCCTTTGCTGACAAATATAGCTTCGGATCTCGGAGGGGAAAATGTGCACACATGGCGATAGGTGAAATTGCTTACATATTAGACACGAGAAGGCAAAGAGTACGCAAAGTTGGCAATAAGAAAATGGAACAAAATAGTAAAAAGTTTGTTTCCAAATGGGTAATTGAGGCTGATATAAAAGGCTTCTTTGGCCAAATATTTCACCAATGGATCTTAGAGAATTTTCCCATGCCTAGTAGTACAGAAATTGTACTCGAGGAATGGCTTAAGAGTCCAATTGAATATCAAGGGGAACTTGAAGTCTCGTTCCGCGGTGTCATAAGTCCTTTAATCGCGAACTTTGCCCTGGATGGCTTAGAAAAGAAAATAACTGGCGGACACCGGACCACTATGACTGATCCTGGAAGGACAGAATGGATGCAAAGGAAAGGCCATAGTTATCTCTTTAACCAGACCCGAAAAACAGACTCAGTCCGCCTTATCAGGTATGCTGATGACTTTGTCATTATTACTGATGATGAGACATTAGTGGAACGACTTTTTGAAAAAGCAAAAAGTTTCCTGGCGGAACGTGGCCTCCAATTGTCGTCAGAAAAAACCCGCATATTCCCGTGGAAGATCGGAGAGAGACTTAATTTTCTCGGCTTCATATTCCACAATATCGATCGGGCTCGCTCTCATAGCCAAGTCACTTCCTCATGTAAGGTGTTCACTCGTGGGGGCCTTCACGTGTATCCTAATCCTAATAGGATAATGTTGCTGAAATGGAAAATAAAAAATGTCTTTTCTGAAAATATAGATTTCTCTCCTTATCAAATGATCAAATTGCTAAACCCAATTCTTCATGGTTGGGGCAACTACTTTGGAATTGGCAACTTTCTTCATACCTTCAGTCTGCTGGATCACTGGATCTGGCATAGAAGCTGGCGATATTTACATCGTAAATTCTCTAAAACTCCTCGACCCAGACTGGTTTCCCGATTCTATCAGGGGGTGCCCTCTCCCCGTGGCAGACTCTGGGATTTCCATGCTACTTGGACCGAGCCCAGTGTAGATGCCAAACGCCATTATGCTGACGTGATATGGATAACACTCCTTGCGTCTATGGTAAAAGAAGTTCCTGCTCATATGTTTCGAGCATCTCGTGATCTAGGTAATCCTTTTGTAGATTTAACCCCTTTTGATGAATGGAATCTTCGGATTCAAAGCTATCGGGAAATTTTGGTGGACGGGAAAGGTAATGAATTTAGCAAGCTATTCATCCGCCAGAAAGGTATATGTCCCGTCTGCAATCAAGGCTTAGGTTATTTGACTAGCTCTAATTTAGAGATTCGGGACCTGCGGCCTTTTTATAAGAACTCGGAAGTGCCTGGTGATGGTAATTTGTTGCACAAATCCCTTGTGCACTCTTGGTGTCTTGTTACAGAACATGCTTGAGGATAGACTACATAGGTTATGGGCATATTCCGCGAAGAGCCCAGTGCTTTGAGAGGAGCTCGCTGGGTTCTGTGGGGGGCTTCGCTGGGAACGGCAAAATCTATCCCGATCCTGAGGTCTATATTCTAATCTCGCCAGGATTCGGTATCATTAGTCATATCGTTTCTACCTTTTCAAGAAAACCCGTATTTGGTTATCTAGGCATGGTTTATGCCTTGATCAGTATTGGAGTTCTTGGATTTATTGTGTGGGCGCACCACATGTTTACCGTAGGCTTAGATGTTGATACACGTGCTTACTTCACTGCGGCTACCATGATTATTGCCGTGCCTACTGGAATAAAAATTTTTAGTTGGATTGCTACCATGTGGGGAGGTTCAATACAATACAAAACACCCATGTTATTTGCTGTAGGATTTATCTTTCTGTTTACTGTAGGGGGGTGCGACGTGCTAATCGGAATGGATGACGTTTACTTCGCCATAACCCCAGAAATGGCGACAGACGGACGTATTCTCTCTCCAGTTGACGTGTAGGGGAGACCCCAGAAGCAAAGATGAGTAGGGTGAAAAAAACCCTCCTTTGGGGGCTTCCGAAAGGTGGTACCCTAAAAAGGCAACGGAAGGAACCAAAAACAACGAGGTAATTTGCACTAACGGGAGGCGAACCCGGTGGACCCCTTGCCGGGTCAACGCGTCAACTCTCTCGAAAATCTCGTACGTGGCCAAATGGCAGTAGGGTGCAAGCAATTCAAGGCTCAAGTAAGCCTCGCCCGCTATGAAGGACTTGAGGTTCCCAATCCCAACACCTAACCGGATGACGCCATTTCTGTCAAGCACGGGACAGCAGGTGACCCACCACTTCACTTTGCTGAGGAGGCCCTCGACAAATGAGGTTTGGAAAAATCTTTTTGCTATACCCTTGCTACGCGGGCCAGGCGCACAGGCGTGTGAGGACTTCACTAGTCAGGCGGATAACTAACCTGATAGCGAAAGAACTGCATTCCATTCTCAACAACGACAAAAGCAACCTTAACAACAACCTTAACCCTTGCAGATTTCTATTTCAAGGAGACCTGATCGAGTTGGCATACAAATGTTTTAGTCTTCGACCCTTGCATTTATTTAGCCCACGGTGTCATCGGAACTGGACTGCAAAAGCACCACTGAGCTCTGAAAGGGCATAGAACAAAATACTACGGCAACATCGACCATTTCATTTTGGTAAACCTGTTGAAAAAGAGATAGGAGACTTATACGATTCGTTTCGTTGGCGCGTTGAGCAAAATACGAGAGGACTACAAAGGCTGAATCCTAAGAGGAATATGCAACTACTATTCGTTCGTTGATAAGTTCTACCAATTAACAAATGAAATGAAACTCGTCATCAGGAGCTGCTGTGTTCGCACTCTATATAACGCGGCAATATATAATAGAATATATGTTGCGCCCTTGCTGCCGCGTTATTCTCTGGCTACACTTGCCAAGCTCGAGCACGAGAGAGCCGACCACGGAAAATACTTCTTCGGGCTCTCTCTCCTCGATCGAAAAGATAAACTCAGAGGGAAAAAAGGGAAACCGGAGAGGCACCGCAGCCTCGTTCGACACGTCGGTACAGGCTATAAAAAAAACCCGTGCCAAGTCGTGAGAGAATTAAACGCGCGGGCAAGCCGTATGATGGGAAAACTATCATGTACGGTTACGAGAGAGGTGCACTAAAAGCGCAAGGGAAACCCAAAATTGGCCCCACGCGAGTAAGGGCACCTACTCTACTCTCACTGGAATAGTATTGGCCAATTCTGGGCTGGACATCGCTCTACATGATACTTATTATGTGGTTGCACATTTCCATTATGTTCTTTCTATGGGAGCTGTTTTTGCTTTATTTGCAGGATTCTACTATTGGATAGGGAAAATAACTGGTCTTCAATATCCAGAGACTTTAGGTCAAATTCATTTTTGGATCACTTTCTTTGGTGTGAACTTGACTTTTTTTCCTATGCATTTTTTAGGTCTTGCAGGTATGCCACGTCGCATTCCAGATTATCCAGATGCTTATGCTGGATGGAATGCCTTTAGTAGTTTCGGCTCGTATGTTTCTGTAGTAGGAATTTTGTGTTTCTTTGTAGTGGTTTTTTTTACTCTAACCAGTGAAAACAAGTGTGCTTCAAGTCCTTGGGCTGTTGAACAGAATTCAACGACACTTGAATGGATGGTCAAAAGCCCTCCGGCATTTCACACTTTTTCAGAACTTCCGGTTATCAAGGAAAGCATTTAGACGTCTTAGCAGATGGTGCCACTTAAGCACTTACCCGCTCTGCCCTCGTTGGACAACGTCCATTGGGGGGGCGGAGCCCCGCCTCGCCCCGAAAAGGAATGGCAAAAAGATATTCATTTAACAAGGGGCCCTGAAAGGGCCGCCAAAACTAATTATGACGTTAATGTAATCAATTTCTCAATTAATTGGAATATTTGTTATGCTGGAGAAAAAGAAGACGATTAAATAACGAGGACAGATATTTGAACAGTTATGGCAAGAATGTATAGGTTGCCAATGCTTCTGACGTATTCATTAATATTAAAGGAGCACTCCGCATACGGTGCATAGAAGAGTGTAGAACGAATAAGCTGTCAAACAAACAGCAGAAATTACTACTCGCTTCGACAAGAACCAAGACCGAGCAAAAACTACAGAAAATTTTTGATAAATGACCAATAAAAAAAAAGATAGTAGAAAGAAAAAATACTCAAAATGAAGAGCACTGCTTCTTAATCGTGTCGCCAGTATTGATTATATTTATAAGATAGGTTGGCATAATTGAATTGTGATAATTAATGAAAGAGACAGATAGATAATTAATGCTGACGGTGACGTAGATTACTGGCGGAACTTGAAAATAACGGGAATCCGCTCTTGATGGAAAAATTCTAGATATGACATGAATTTGCGGAAGCTAGATAGGAAGATATCTATATCTATTGTTATTCACAGTTGCTATCAAACAACTCCAACACTGCAGGATTGCTGCAGATTGTTCACATGGAGAGAAATGAAATAGGAATAGTAGTTGGTAACACCTACAACACTTCTCTCTTTTCAGAGCCGCATCCTACTGGGCTGCTAGTTTTCTTCGCCTAATCTAAGCCAACAAATTTTCTTGTAACTTTTCTCTTTGCGTTTTTCACTATCTGAGCTTAGATTAGAGGCCAAAGGTTTCTCACGAAGAAAAAAAAGGGCGTGAGCGGCCATAAAGACATCAAAAAATATATATATATTTTAGTTTAACGTAATTACTCGTACTAGACGAGCCAACGTACAATGTATATTTTGATGTGCATATCAACTGCCAGGGGAATTTCTAGAAAAACATTTGGGTATAGCAGGACTTGAACCTGCGACCATTAAGTTAAAAGCCTAATGCTCTACCAATTAAGCTATACACCCAAAAAAATATATATATATTTTTTTTTATCATTATGGAATTTGATGATGATAAATTAGTAAAAAACAACAATGACCTGCGGAGCAAAAAAATATATATATATTTTGGGAATTCAAAGCGCAACGTGTTACGCATTCATTTCAGTCTAATTTTATTACTTTGGTTTTCTAGAATATAGGCTTAGTAGGACTCGAACCTACAATATCACCGTTATGAGCGGTGCGTTTGAACCAATTAAACTATAAGCCCTGGATTCGATATGCTAGTAAGCATATCGAATCAAACGTAACCTGTCGCCCTCGTTGACTATAGGTATAAGAGGCTGGGAATTAGATGAAAGAGGCCGCTCAAAGATTAGTGGCGTAGAATAACGCGGAAGCATTTGGTAAGTTAACAACGACCGAGGGCCGCCGCAGGCGCGCGGCCGAAAAAACGAGAATCTAGACCCGCGGCCGCTTCGCGCCTTTCGTCTTCGGTCCCATCATCAATCGAAAAGCACGCGAAGC